AATTAGAAAAACAAAAAATCCTATAGGTTGACGCCACAAATTCCACCCCCAAAAACCATATTTTGATTGCGCTTCAACTATATCAACTGTACTTGAACTGTTAGATAATCCTAGTCGATGATAACATCACTGCTACCATCTCTATTACAGAACCGTACATGAGATTTTCATCTCATACGGCTCCTCAAGGGTCACAGATAAATCTAAAGACTTGTTCGATATTCTTTAATCTTAATATATTTGTACGATAGAGAAACTAAAAATCTATTGTAAGGTCCCAAATTAGACCAATGGAATTCTGTCTGCTATAGAATATAGTTCTAATAAACCGTGCTTCGGAATTGATCTCCTCTTTTTTTAACACTTTAATTGTTCTTTAGTTGAGTAATAACTTAATCTTTGAATAAAATATTTTTTTGTAGCAATTTTTATTAATAGATTAATAGAGATTTCAACCTATTCTTTTTGATTACAAAAATTAGACATTAGTTCATGAATCAGGATACGAATTCTAATTCTTTAAAGTTCTATGATAGGAAAGAAAGAAAAAAGCTGTCTTTGTTTTCTATTCTTTCCATTTTTTTGTTCCTATTCTCCTTTCTCATAAAAAAAAGGGGAGATGTAAAAAAGGGTAAAGGATTACTTCGTTCTTGATAGTTATTTACTTAATCGGGGATAGGAGCATACTCTGGATCGAAATCATGGGGAGTACTACTTGGTCGTTTCTACTAACTTAAAGCCCCAATTGGATTTTCTTGATGTCGAAATATCCGGTTGGATAATTTTCATTATTTACATTACTAATCCTTTTTGTATCTTGGTGTTCCTAATCATCCACTCTTTTTTGCCCAATCCCTTATTATTCTTTATTCTTATAGTAATACAACTATGGGAATAGATAATAAAAATTTTCTAGAGTTGGCTCTTTTATTTTAAACCCGCTTCAAGCCATGATGACTAATCAATCAAAAGCTTGGGGTTAAACAGTATAGACTGTTGTTTCCTTTTCATTTAACTCTTGTACATAGGCAATGAGACTCCATTTTTTACTGCGAATTTTTAAGCTGTTTTCTCTCACTCATATAACTATCTGGTTTAGTTCATCAATTTAACTGATGAATAAAAAAATAAAAATAGATTCAATTCATTTAACTTTTTTACTAGAAACGAAAAATGAAATAAAAGAAAGTTTATGTTTTAACGAATCACACGTAGAGATATTGATAACACACATAGAGTTAATGGTATTTCATAACTAATTGATTGAGCAGCAGCTCGTAGACCACCTAAAAAGGAATATTTATTATTTGATCCATATCCTGACATAAGAAGTCCAATGGGAGCAATACTTGAAATAGCAATCCATAAAAAAACGCCTATACTGAGATCGGCTAGAACAAGATGATAGCCAAAAGGAATTACTGAATAACTTAACAAAATAGATATGACAGCTAGGGAGGGGCCAATACTAAATAAACTAAAATTTCCTCGAGATGGAAGAAGATTCTCTTTGAAAAGCAATTTTGTCCCATCTGCTAGAGCTTGAAGAACCCCCAATGGGCCAGCATATTCAGGGCCAATACGTTGTTGTATCCCGGCGGATATTTCTCTTTCTAACCAAACAATTATGAGTACGCCTATTGTAATTCCTAATACAGTAGTTAAAATAGGGACAAACATCCATATGATGTCATAGATTTCTTTTAAGAATTCCAACCTAGAAAAAGAATTGATAGCTTCTACTTCTGTTGTATTAATTATCATTTCAACGATCAACCTCTCCCATAATGATATCTATGCTACCTAGTATCGTCATAATATCAGCCAATTTCATTCTTTTAACTAATTGAGGAAGAATTTGCAAATTGACAAAACCCGGCGGTCGAATTTTCCATCTCCAAGGAAAAACATTCTGATCTCCTATCATAAAAATCCCCAATTCTCCTTTTGGAGCTTCGACTCTTACATAAAGTTCTTGCTTCGACAATTCAAAAGTAGGAGAAGGTTTTTTACTAATGAATCGGTATTCAAAATTATTCCATTCGGTATTTCTTACTCCAGCAAAGCGCCGGGTTTCTAAATTCTCATAGGGCCCTCCCGGAATTCCTTCCAGAGCCTGTTGAATTATTTTTATAGACTCTGTCATTTCACTGATTCGTACTAAATAACGAGCTAATGAATCCCCTTCTTTTTGCCATTGGACTTCCCAGTCAAATTCGTCATAACACTCATAATGATCAATCTTACGAAGATCCCATTGTATTCCGGAAGCTCGTAACATTGGTCCTGATAAACCCCAATTTATTGCTTCCTCTTCACTAACAATGCCTACCCCTTCAACTCGTTCTAAAAAAATAGGGTTCCGCGTAATAAGCTTTTTATATTCAGCAACCTCCCTTAAAAAATAATCGCAAAAATCCAAACACTTATCTATCCAGCCATGAGGTAGATCGGCAGCTATTCCTCCAATACGAAAATAATTATGCATCATTCGCATACCGGTGGCAGCTTCGAATAGATCATATATTAATTCTCTTTCTCGAAAAATATAAAAGAAGGGGGTCTGTGCACCAATATCTGCCATAAAGGGTCCAAGCCATAACAAATGAGAAGCTATACGACTCAACTCCAACATAATTACTCTGATATAACTAGCTCTTTTAGGTACTTGAATATTTCCCAACTGCTCTGGTGCATTTACAGTTATTGCTTCTGTAAACATAGTAGCTAAATAATCCCAACGTGTTACATAAGGCAAATATTGTATAATTGTTCGGTTTTCTGCAATTTTTTCCATTCCCCTGTGTAAATAACCTAATATTGGTTCACAGTCGATAACATCTTCACCATCTAGAGTAAGGATGAGTCGAAGAACACCATGCATTGATGGGTGGTGAGGACCCATATTGACTATCATGAGGTCCTTTCTTGTAGCTGGTGCAGTCATAGGTTTTTTCCCGATTCATTCTTCCATGAATTGCTGAAAATCAAAAGAGAGTCATCAAAATTAAAATAATTTTTCAAATTAACGGGTTTTTATCTCTCGAATATTCAACTGACCTATTAATTCTTTATAACGTACTCTATTTTTTTTTGATAAATAAGCTAGCAGGCGTTGGCGCTTTCCCAAAATTTTCCGCAGACCTCTCTGAGATAAAAAGTCTTTTTTGTGCAATTCCAAATGGGAAGTAAGTTTTCGTATCTTATTAGTAAAACAGAATACTTGGAATTCAACAGACCCCGGGTTTTCTTCTTTTTCTTTTTGTGAAATAACTGAAATGAATTCATTTTTTACCATAAAATAATCCCCCCTTTTTACAAATATGAATTTTACCGATCAGTAATAATAATGTGAGTTAGTTTAATTTGGTATACATAATCAACTAACTTTTTTAAATAAAAAGAATCAATCCAATTAAACCAATTAAACTTGCATTCGGATAGGCATACAAAACAATAGTCTATTTTGCATTAAAAAAAAAAAATTGTTTAAATCTTAAAATTAAGAAGATTTTGTTGATTCGTTTTTAGAAATAATGGATACCCTATTATATTAAATTAGTATCATATATTAGACTAAAATGGAAGACAAGTTATATGTGCATTTGTTTGTTTTCATATATCAGATATGGTACAGACATAAAGTTTAATTAATTACCTTTCAATTGTGGGGTACATACGTATCCTTAACAGACTGAAACGACTTCCATTATTTGTATCAAACCAATAGCGATTCATACAAGATAAATCTTCTAATCGATAATTGGGCCAAAGAAAGAATTTTAATTTAATTAATTTTTTTTTATCAAGATCTTTATTTTCATTCAAAAATTGACTAGAACTTTTTAAATTATTCCCATTACAAAATATTATATTTTTATCCATACCTTGACTATTCTTTGACTGGAAACAAATTAGAATTCTCAATTCTCTACGACGTCGAGACGCTAAAATATTTTCAGGGAAAAGCAAATAAAAATGCTTATTTCCAGTTAGATGGCTTCGAATGGATTTATCAAAATCCTCCTTATCGGCATATCTTTGCTCTCGGTATCTTTGATTAGTACGATGCCTACTCTTATGAACTAATGAAATATTTATAGTTTGATGCATAATAAGCTGGCCCGCTTTTTTTACAGACAGACGAAAAGGTTCGATAATCAATCTCCCTCTTTTCATCAATTCTGTAAGAGTTAAATTCTTTTTAATCAGCATTATATCAAGATTCAGCTCTCTCCTTTGAATAGAGGATAGGGTTATTTTTTTTGGATTTCTCAGTCTAAGCAAGAGACAATATACTTTGATATTATTGATCATTCTTTGATTCAAAGCACCATCCCATCTCAATTGAAAAAGTAAATATCTTTTCAGGAAGAAATCGAGTTCTGCTTCCGTATTGCTCTTGTATTGTTTTTTCTTTTGTAGTTTTTTCATGTCTGATTCCGAATAAGTTTCTGCAATCTCGTTTTCTTGGTTTTGTATATTTGAGCTAAGATCTCTTTGATTTTCAAATTCTTTTTCTTTTTTATTCTTGAATTCAAATTTAAAATATTTTTTTTCGTTCGACGGTATAAGTTCTTTTTGTTTTCTATTCATGTTTTGAGTTTCACTAAGACTTTCATTTATATTAAAATTCAAAAAAAGGAATTTGCTTGGTATAAGCCAGGGTTTTATTTTATATGCATTATAAAATAGGAAAAATTCTGGGAAGAACCAAAGTTCTAGATTTGATATAGGATGACTTAATATTTCCGCATTCATTCCCATCCAATCCCATTTTTTTTTTTGCTTAGATAAATTGCTTTCTTCATTTTGATGAACCATAAAATAAAAAAGATCTTTTTTATCAACTTTCTCAATTATTTGATACTTAGGAGCCTCGGTCTTAGTATTTTGATTCCTGTTGGTATTGACCTTGACCCAAGCTTCAATATCCATTTTTTTTCTAAAACAAAAATGGAGAATTTTCCAATCCAAATATTTTCGATCCGTATTTTTTTCCATATATATACCAGCACTTTTTCCTAGAAAATTATTGATAGGTATATAGGCTAATCTAGCAAAATTTTTTCTTTTTTGTGTATTGTAATTATAAGAATTCTTTGGAGTTTTATTTACTTGCAATGGTGATCTATAAATAGATAGGTCCTCATAATTAATAGATCTATAAGATAAAAGATTATATCTATAGTATTTTTGAAAATTATCTTTCTGATTTGGTAATAAATATATTTCGTAATCACTTTGTTTTTTATAATAACTTAATTGTTCTTTTTCATATGAAACTTCTTTGTTTAAATTTTTATCTTGAATTGTACGACATTTTTTGGTGCTATTTCGCCACTTTTGTGCTATTAATTTAGACCATCTAATCTGGGATAAATTATATTGATAATAACCTCTTAACCAGCTTTTCCATTGATTTTTTTTCAAGTTCGGAAGTTTCTTATCTTTGAATTTCGAATCAATTATTCCTTGTCTGCCAAAATCATTTTTGATTGAAGTTTTAATAAAAAAAGATGTTCCGTGATATTCAAGAATAGATCTTAACTTAAACAAGTTAAGAACTTGAACTTGTGATAATTTGTAAAATACATATGCTTGTGAAAAGGAAGATAATTCATCAAAATTCTGTGAATTATTATTACTAATATTATAAAAGGGCTTTTGTATAGTGGAAATAAAGTCAATCGTATTTTGATTGGTTTTATTACTTTTTTCGTTATTTTTTTTAGTATTGGAAATAGGTTTCTCAATAAAATTTTTTCTTGATTCAAGAAAAAGTTTTGTATTTATTCTGGGAATATTAATGTTAATGATAGATAGAAGGATATCTATGTATATCTTTTCAATGAAAAATTTTATAAAAAAATAAAATTTACGGATTAATCGAGCACTACGCCTTTTTAATATTTGCCAAAGCGTTTTTGTTAATTGAAATCTTTTAGCATTACAACTATTAGTATTAGAACTAACATTTATTCTTGGAGTCACTTTTTTTTTTTCTTTTGTAATTCTTTCTATTTTTTTTCTAATTGTACTTGTTCTATCAGTTAGACCATTCATTTTTTTTTCTGTTAGTAAAAAATTTGTCCAATTTCTAGATCTAATTTGATTCATAGATTCATTAATTATTTGATTACCCATTATAGAATCGTTTGCTTTTTTAGTTTCGCTTGATTTATCTACTTCTTTCAATCTACTAAATATATTTATATTTGAGATTTCTTTTATTATTAGTTTTAAAAATAGAATATTTTTGCTAAACCTTTCCTTTGTTTTTTTTGAGATAGTTAGAAAGAATTTTGTTCTTGCTTTTAAAACTTGTAAAATTAAAAAAGATTTTTTTTTAAAATTTACAAGTTTTTTTTCGAGTTTCTTTAAAACAGGTTCAAAAAAGGAAGGCCTTTTTCGGGGAGAACCAAAAGGGATTTCAGTTTCCATTCCCCAAACTGTTAAAAAACAAAAAGCATCTTTTTTACCTTTTTTTTTCATTTGATCTAGATAAGAATACCTTAGTTTAGATCCGTGCCAAGGCTTTAGACAGAAAGGAAATAGGATTTTTATCTGAATGCCGTCTAGTAACCAATTTTTTGGAAATTCTCGTTCTGATAATTGAACACCATTATAAGTACATTTAATATGTATTTCTCGCTTCCATTCCTTTAAATCTTCAGACCATTCAGGAAATTGAAATAGTAGCATACGGACAATATTTTTAGTTATTATTAATGAAGGTAATAGAATCAATTTTCTAACAGTTGATTGAGTTATTAACATTAAACCCCTTATTACTTGCGCAAATGGAATCGTATCCCAAGCTTCTGCTATTTCTATTCGTGCTGTCTCCTTTCTTTTGTTTTCTTCTTTTTTGTCCTTCTCTTTTTTTTTTTCTTCTTTTCTCTCTTCTTCCGTATAATCTGAAATTTTTATTTCTGCTCCCCCTCTCATCCAGTTTCGAAAAATGAGTTTCATTAGTCCTGAGGTATCAAAAGAAAAAAAACTCAATTTGTCTATTCTGTTTAAAAAGAGGAGAGAATGCACATTTGCTTGAAAGAGTTCCCAAATAACTGTTTTACGCCTTTGTGCTCGGATAGAGCCTTTGATTATGTCTCTCCGAAAATCCGATTGTTGTGAATAGCGTATTAAAGCCACTTCGTCTGTTTGATCGGGGTTGTTAGTATCTTTATTAGTAGTATCACTATTTTGCTCGTTATCACTAAAAATTACTACACGTTTGAATTTTCTTGAACGAATCTCATGATCAATGGGTACTTCTTCTTCACCTTCTCCTTCCTGTTGTTCTAATTCATTGATTAATTTATACGACCATCGAGGTACCTTTTTACTAATTTCTTTTATTCCAATAATATTTTTATTTCTTTTTTTATTATTAGTATCGGTTATAATTGTATTGAATAAAAATTTGAAAAGGTTTGTTTCCTTTTCAAACTCAACTCTTTCTTGTTCTGAAAATAAAAAAGATCTTTTCAAATTTAA